CCTAGATACAAGAGAGGGATTCCCTAATATGGAAAGACGGCATGTAGAACCTAAAAGGAAAAGATAATAGAATGACTAGTCTTAGAATTGAGTTGTCCCGAAATAAAGCTTTTATTTCGTCGACCCATCGTGTGATACTTTTTTCTTAGCATTTGAGATATTATGTACAATTAAAGAGCCTACTACTTTATTTTATGAGGTTAAAGGTGTTGTTATAAGGTCTTTTGCTTCAACAAGTAAACTGGATTATATACAATTGAAAAAGAAATGATCAAAAAGGAAAAGATTTTCAATTTGATTCCATAGTGATTCAAATAAAGTTTCCTTTATGCAATGAATGAAATTCCACTACAAAGTTTTTTCTTTTTACTTGACTCAATAATTACTCAACGAATCTGTTGATTCAAAATAACGGAATCGGTAGATGTTACAAATGATGGATCTAGTGATCCATCTTTTTTCTACTTCTGTCACCCTATCTTTGTTAGTCCCGTCTATAATGATTAATGATTGATGAATCAAAAACTTTTAATTGGAGCAGATTTTGTCAGTTTATTTTTTTCTATCCTTTTCTTTTTGAAAAATGTAAACTTAGGTAAATGTTTTATCACCATATGTATAAAAAGAACGTATCTTATTTAGCTCCTTTATGCCTACTCTAACTAGTTATTTCGGTTTTCTACTGGCGGCTTCAACTATAACCTCCGCTCTTTTTATTGGTCTGAGCAAGATACGACTTATTTGAAATGAATTGAATGAACAATTCAGAAAAATTTATTTTTCTGCGAGATTCTAGGTATTCTATAGTGACTTCCCGCGTCAAGTGAATTTTTGATCATTGAGATTCATTATCGATTCGGATTAATATTTAAGAATAGATATTACCTCTCTTTTTCCCCTTTCAAACAAACCGAAATGATTGAAGTTTTACTATTTGGAATCGTGTTAGGTCTAATTCCTATTACTTTGGCTGGATTATTCGTAACTGCATATTTACAATACAGACGCGGTGATCAGTTGGACCTTTGATTAAGTAATATCTCGTTTTTGATTGACCTCCTCCTCTTTTAATTCAGAGGAGGTCAAATTAAGGTTGTTGTTTAATTTGGTGGAGTTTTTTCATTGTAATTCGAGAATAGAATCACGCTCTGTAGGATTTGAACCTACGACATCGGGTTTTGGAGACCCACGTTCTACCGAACTGAACTAAGAGCGCCTTCTTATCACAATAGATAAGACCATAAAAAAAGTATTCCTTTTGTGGGCCCAATATACTTTGCATGTCTAGAGTATCATAATGTATGTACAATTATGATCGATCTCAATTACTGTCCACGGGAAAAGTAATAGGTAGGGATGACAGGATTTGAACCCGTGACATTTTGTACCCAAAACAAACGCGCTACCAAGCTGCGCTACATCCCTTTCAATTGGTATACAGTGTCATTGTAGAGAATCCCTGTCTTGTTTTCCACATCATTATTTCCCCCATATAATAAACAATTTCGCTTGCAATTTGTTCTTTTTGGTCTCATATAACATATAATAAAAGAATTATTTACATATGAAATCCGTCGGATAGAGAAATGAATATTTGTCGGTAATACTCAGGAAGAGGGGGGCGTCTTTTTCTGTTTTAAGGAAGGGGAAATCTTATCTACCGGGTCGTTGTATATATCCATTTTTGTTAGGGATTTCACGTACTAATACAAGTAATCCTTAACTACATATGCATCTGATCATATATGTATTACAAAAAAGAAGGAGAGTTTTCAATGCGAGATCTAAAAACATATCTCTCTGTGGCACCTGTGCTAAGTACTCTATGGTTCGGGTCTTTAGCAGGGCTATTGATAGAGATCAATCATTTATTCCCAGATGCGTTGACATTCCCGTTTTTTTCATTTTAGTTATTGACATGGGAAGGGATGAAGAAGATTAGTGAGATAATAAATTATCTGTGACTAATCCTTCTTCCTCTCTTTGTTTTATTCTTTTTTTCAAATTTTCCAAATATAGAAGAACAGAAAAAGAAAAAACAAAAGTGGCTTCAATCTCAGTGAAACTTGGGTTAGACTCGAAGGGCCTAAGAAAATAGAAATCAAAGTGATCTAGGGAAACCAAAGAAATAATACAAGATATTTCTGTATGGACTAGGATTCAAAATAATTTATAGTTAGAAATTGTTGTATTACTTATTCTTTATATTACTCTATGGATTGCAACAAAATCTTTCGAAATTTGATTTCGGGTCGAAAATCGAAGAGTTGGGTAAATCCAAAATTCAAGGGGGTTCATGGCCAAGGGTAAAGATGTTAGAGCAAGAGTTATCTTAGAATGTACCAGTTGTATCCGAAACCGTGTTAATAAGGAATCATCGGGCGTTTCCAGATATATTACTCAAAAGAATCGACACAATACGCCTAGTCGATTGGAATTGAGAAAATTCTGTCCCTATTGTTGCAAACATACAATTCATGGGGAGATAAAGAAATAGACCGAATCAGAGGGAGAGGGTGTGTGTGCTACCCTTCGAAGTAACAAGAATAAATTACATATAATATATAGAAAAAAATCAAATCCTATTTCAGTCGGATCAAAAATGAATTCGAATTCAGAAGTAGGATTTTAGGGATAAGGAATAAACAATGGAAAAATCCAAGCGACCTTTTCTTAAATCCAAGCGATCTTTTCGTAGGCGTTTGCCCCCAATTGGATCGGGGGATCGAATTGATTATAGAAACATGAGTTTAATTAGTCGATTTATTAGTGAACAAGGAAAAATATTATCTAGACGAGTGAATAGATTAACCTTGAAACAACAACGATTAATTACTATTGCTATAAAACAAGCCCGTATTTTATCTTCGTTACCTTTTCTTAATAATGAGAAACAATTTGAGAGAACCGAGTCGACCCCTAGAACTACTGGTCCTAGAACCAGAAATAAATAGGCCCATGCCTCAATTGAATAAAAATTCCAACCCGAACCCCAACTCTGGTTGGTGTTTTGTTCAAACATTCGAGAATCTAGATTGTATTGTCATGTCATAAGAAAAAAGAATCGGGGAAGAAAAAGATAAAATCCTTTATTATTATTATGGAAAGGTGTTAGTTTCTTTTTACTACTTTATTAGAGTAATACCCTACCCTCCCGGAGTTAATTCTCCGGGGAACTCCGTTTAGATCATTCGTGGATTCCTTACAATCCCCTTATTTAATGATCTCGTTGGAAATCATGTAAAGACAATTCCTATTTGATATAGCTATTTGTGCAAGTATTTTACGATTAAGAAGTAACTGACCCTTGTGCAGATCGTGTATTAATCGACTATAACTATAGGATATCTTATTCTCACGAATTACTGCATTTATACGAGTGATCCACAAACGACGAAAATCTCTCTTCTGCCTGCCCCTATCCCGATGAGCCGAAACTAAAGCTCTCATTTTCTGTTGATTCATAGTTCGAGTAAGTCTTGAATGCGCCCCTCGAAAGGTTGATGCAAATAAACGAATTTTTGTTCTACGTCTCCGAGCTATATATCCTCGTTTAATTCTGGTCATTGAATCAAATGAAACTTTAATGAATAACTAATTGATTTCTTTTCTTTCAGTCATTCTTTTCCCCCTCTGGTCTATTAATAACAAAACTGATTCTTCCGATGTATAAAATAAAAATTCCAATGGCTTTTGCTACTATGACCTTCCCAACCACGATTTTTTGAGACTTTTCACCTCGAAATAAGAAATTGTATTGATACTCGGTATCAAAAAAAGTAAATCAAAAATGATAAATTGTGGGTTCCATCGTTTCTATGGTTACTGTTTAAACGGTGAGGTCCTTTCTATACACCGGAGCCTCTTACCTATTTAGTAACTTGTACAGTTCACACTCTTTGGCTCTACCCATGAATTATCTAGTAATAGGTCTTTTCACAACTAGATCTACCCATACAGTAACGGCATTTCATTATGAAGGTTGGTTAGGTAGCTGACCCTGTTAGTCCGTTTTTGCAAGAATGGGAGCATAATCTTTCTGCTTCTTAAATACCATTCCATTCCCCCGCTTAATGGATAACCATTTGCTACCAATGGGGAGTTGCTTCTCATCTCCAGTTGAGATGATTGGATTTCTACCAAAGGAAACCATAAATTTCATACACAATAGAGGTCCTTTTTTCGATAGTGATATGGGGTTTTCCCATTCCTATTCATTGGTACCGATCATTGATACTGCCAAAAAAGGTATCAGTTCATGATCTGAACGAGTCGCACATACACCCTAGTACATGTTCCTCGACGCTGAGGACATCCCCGAAGGGCGGGGGATTTTGTGACATTTCTGATTGGCTGTCTTGTGTTTCTAATAAGTTGTTTAATAGTTGGCATGCTGGATCATATACAGAATGGGCTGGTTTAGATCGATCCTAACCGGATGATTATGAATTCCTCTCGTTTCGTTGAATATTTTACCACTACCACTTTTTACCCCGGTAAGAAAATAAAATATGAAATAACACAGCTCGTTGAATTATGGTTCGAAATGGAATGGAATAGCAGATTTACGTGAAGTCCCCCGTATTTTCGACCGCTACAAGATCAACAATTCCATGAGCTTGGGCTTCTGTTGCTGACATAAAAACGTCCCTTTCCATGTCTTCGGATACAACCCATAATGGATTGCCCGTTCTTTGTACATAAACCCTTGTGAGGGTTTCGCGAAGTTTCAGCAGTTCTTCCGCTTCCAGGACAAATTCTCCTGTTTGTGCCTCATAAAAAGAGCTAGCAGGTTGGTGGATCATTACCCTGATGATATAACATAATGAATGCTTCCTCTATCTCAATGATCGAAAGAGACAAGAAAAAAAGAATTGAAGAACCGTACAGGCATTTTTTGCGCGTTGCATACGGCTCTAGAATGGAATCTACTACCTCAGGATCTATCAGATCCAGATCGGTAAATGATCCATTTACCACCCTTTCTTTCGGGAGAGTTAAAAAATACTATGATGGTTCCGTTGCTTTATATATTTATCTCGTCTGTAATTCAGCAATCCCAAAGTTTCTTTTTGATCCGATCAAATAGGGAAAGGATAATCTGGTGTATGTTTTTTCATTTTAATACTCTTTCGTAACAGAAATATTGGAAAGAGCCCTCTGATGATGTGTGATGTGAAAACAAAAAAGTTTGTGACGCTGAAATCGAACCCCGATAGATAAAATCAAATCAGAAATTCCTTTTGTCTCATACTACTCTCTCGATACAGAATTTCATGTTATAAAAGAACAATGATGGTTTGCTCATATCGAACTCGAAGTGCCATGCTATTATTACTTTATAATTCATTTTTTATCTGGCGAAGGCATAGTCCTCTTTTTTCTCTCAAATAAAAAACTCATTGGCGCCAAGCGTGAGGGAATGCTAGACGTTTGGTAATTTCTCCTCCGACCAGGACGAAAGACCCCATTGAAGCGGCTAATCCCATGCATATTGTATGTACATCTGGTTGCACAAATTGCATAGTATCATACATAGCTATTCCGGGTGTTACCCACCCACCGGGGGAGTTTATAAACAAATAAACATCTTTGGTATCATCCTCTATAGTGAGATATATCATGAGACCCATAAGTTGATTTGCGATCTCGCTATCAACTTGTTGGCCTAAAAAAAGTATTCTTTCTCGATGAAGTCGGTTGATTAGGACAAAATTGTATCCCTTAGGGACCGTACACGCACCTTTAGATGCATACGGTTCAAAAAAAAGAATCAATGTGTCGATTCCAGCCCCCCTTTATTTTCCTTTTTTTCATAGGAGGATTTTTCTAACTCCTAATGAAGGGACTTTTTCTTTTATTTTTCAAGAAAGCAGGGTTTTTACTCACTTACCCCTAAAAATGAATTCACTAAATTTACCCTCATTGATATATTGTTTCATCGAAATTCAATTCAAATTACGATGAAATTTTCTTGTTCCAGAATGGGCCTATTCAATTCGTTTAGGTTTATGCTCTACTCCGGGGAAAGATTTACCCGACCTCTATTTGCACATATAGGACAAATGATCCCAATACCGCTTCTTTATGTTTGCTACTACTTATTTTTTATTCATTTTATGTCTTCCGCTTCCGCCAATCACTGGAATAGTATGATGACTCCATCGATTGATTGGCGGTTTGAGGTCGCTGGTATAATAGAGGAATTCTTTATGATACAAAAGGTAATCATACATATTTTACCAATTGGGTTTTTTTGAACGGAGCCTGGATACTTCATTTTATTGGTCCAACAAGCCAACCATAAATTATTCTAATTGAAAAATGCATATTGATCCCCCACATAAATTGCTCTAATTGCACTTCACGCTTCAAATTATTGATGGTTCAATCAATCTTTCTTGGGTGAAACAGAGGATATCTCGATCGGGGTAGAAAACGGGGAAATCCCATACGACCCAATATGTCTGACAAGTCGCACTATACGTCAACCCAAACCGAATCTTCCTCTCCAGGAATCCGAAAAGGTACTTTTGGAACACCAATAGGCATTAAATGAAAGAAAAAGGGTTTTAAGTACTAAAATTTCACTTTAATGTGGAAACGTAACAATGGTTTTTCTTTTTTTCATAATATTTATATTTTCGGGTTTTATCCATAGATTGTAAAGTTAATCGAAGAAGACGGAATGCATAAAAAAATTATTATGAATGCGCTGGGATGTTCAAATGATGAACAAGTATCCATAATTCACTCATATAAAATGGGACCCAGCCCCCCATTGCGTATTGGTACTTATCGGGTATAGAATAGATTTGCTTCTCTTTGTTCCTACGAACAGAATTGTTCTGTTATTACCAACGGAATGCAATATAAATGCACCCTTGCTCCGAGATAATCCATTGAAAAGGAGAAGTCCATAGCATAAGCAGAGTCTTTTCCAATGCGATAAAGTAACATAGTATCTATTTTTCTTTGATAAAGGGGTATTTCCATGGGTTTGCCTTGGTATCGTGTTCATACCGTTGTATTGAATGATCCCGGTCGGTTACTTTCTGTCCATATAATGCATACAGCTCTAGTTTCTGGTTGGGCCGGTTCAATGGCTCTATACGAATTAGCCGTTTTTGATCCCTCTGACCCAGTTCTTGATCCAATGTGGAGACAAGGTATGTTCGTTATACCTTTCATGACTCGTTTAGGAATAACGAATTCCTGGGGTGGTTGGAGTATCACAGGAGGGACTGTAACGAATCCGGGTATTTGGAGTTACGAAGGTGTGGCTGGGGCACATATTTTGTTTTCTGGTTTGTGCTTCTTGGCAGCTATCTGGCATTGGGTATATTGGGATCTAGAAATTTTCTGTGATGAACGTACAGGAAAACCTTCTTTGGATTTACCCAAGATCTTTGGAATTCATTTATTTCTCTCAGGGGTCGCTTGCTTTGGGTTTGGCGCATTTCATGTAACAGGCTTGTATGGTCCTGGAATATGGGTGTCCGATCCTTATGGACTGACTGGAAAAGTACAATCTGTAAATCCCGCGTGGGGTGTAGAAGGTTTTGATCCTTTTGTTCCGGGAGGAATAGCCTCTCATCATATTGCCGCAGGTACCTTAGGCATATTAGCGGGCCTCTTCCATCTTAGTGTCCGCCCGCCTCAACGTCTATACAAAGGATTACGTATGGGTAATATTGAAACTGTCCTTTCCAGTAGTATTGCTGCTGTCTTTTTTGCAGCTTTCGTCGTTGCTGGAACTATGTGGTATGGTTCAGCAACAACCCCGATCGAATTATTTGGTCCTACTCGTTATCAATGGGACCAAGGATATTTCCAGCAAGAAATATATCGCAGGGTTAGCGCCGGACTAGCCGAAAATCAGAGTGTATCAGAAGCTTGGTCTAAAATTCCCGAAAAATTGGCTTTTTATGATTACATCGGGAATAATCCAGCAAAGGGGGGATTATTCCGAGCGGGTTCAATGGACAGCGGGGATGGAATAGCCGTTGGTTGGTTAGGACATCCTATCTTTCGAGATAAGGAAGGCCATGAGCTTTTTGTACGCCGCATGCCTACTTTTTTTGAAACATTTCCGGTAGTTTTGGTAGACGGAGACGGAATTGTGAGAGCCGATGTTCCTTTTAGAAGGGCAGAATCCAAGTATAGTGTCGAACAGGTAGGTGTAACTGTTGAGTTCTATGGTGGTGAACTGAATGGAGTCAGTTATAGCGATCCTGCTACCGTCAAAAAATATGCTAGACGTGCTCAATTAGGCGAGATTTTTGAATTAGATCGTGCTACTTTGAAATCCGATGGTGTTTTTCGTAGCAGTCCAAGGGGTTGGTTCACTTTTGGGCATGCCTCATTTGCTTTGCTCTTTTTTTTCGGACACATTTGGCATGGTGCTAGAACTTTGTTCAGAGATGTTTTTGCTGGTATTGACCCAGATTTGGATTCTCAAGTGGAATTTGGAGCATTCCAAAAACTTGGAGATCCAACGACAAAAAGACAGGTAGCCTGAGACAACATTGCTCTGGTTTCTTTCGACTCTATTTTCTTTTTGTGATTTAACATAACATAAGGTACTGGAGAAATCTTGATTTGAATCACCGTTTTTTCTTTGATTCTTGTCCTTTCTTTATCTTATCTGGGAGCTGATCCCAAATGAACAGGTGTGGAAGCTATAATTGTAAACCACGATCGAATCTATGGAAGCATTGGTTTATACATTCCTCTTAGTCTCGACTCTAGGGATTATTTTTTTCGCTATCTTTTTTCGAGAACCACCTAAGGTTCCGACTAAGAAATAATTTTTCATTATCTCAATTGAAGTAATGTAATGAGCCTCCCTATAGGGAGGCTCATTACATTACTTCAACTAGTCCCCGTGTTCCTCGAATGGATCTCTTAGTTGTTGAGAGGGTTGCCCAAAAGCGGTATATAAGGCGTACCCGGTAAAACTTACAAGTGAACCAGATATAAAGATGGCGACTAGGGTTGCTGTTTCCATTATTATATAATTTCAAGACCACAATGGATCTATGATAAGATCGTTTATTTACAACGGAATGGTATACAAAGTCAACAGATCTCAACCAATGCAAGAGTATTTATGGCTACACAAACCGTTGAGGGTAGTTCTAGATCTGGTCCAAGACGAACAAATGTAGGAGCTTTATTGAAACCGTTGAATTCGGAATATGGTAAAGTAGCTCCTGGCTGGGGAACTACCCCTTTGATGGGTGTCGCAATGGCTTTATTTGCGGTATTCCTATGTATTATTTTAGAGATTTATAATTCTTCCGTTTTACTGGATGGGATTTCAATGAATTAGGTCCATAAGAACCAAGAAGTCCTGGCCTTTCAATAGAAAATGAATTACTTAGGATTTTTTTTATAGGGCATTCTGGTAGTTCGACCGCGGAATTTCTTTGTTTCGGTATTTCCGGAATATGAGTGTGTGACTTGTTATAATTGATCCTATTGATAGTACAGAGAATGGGTCTGTCATCTCGACAGAGATGGTTCTACCCCGTCGGATATTTATTCTAATATCTGGAGCACGGAATCCATAGATCAAGAAAAATTTGAACTATGATTCATACCTACTATTTAGACCTCGCGACCGGACTCACAAAATATTTCTAAGGGTTATAATTCTCAACCAAAGGATTTTTAGTCAATACATCTATTCATTGAATAAGTGATGATCCACAGGTTCTTACTCAGAGAACCTTTGGGCTTAGCTTGGGAGCTTTATTGAATCATCGTGGTTCTAGTATGAATCTGAGGTTTCAATAAATCCATAGGGTCTCAACAAGAGAATTTCTATCAACAAAAAAATCTACATTACACACAACAAAAAAAGAAAATAGGGAAAGAGAAGATTCAAGAGGCCTGCAACGATCAACATAAAGACGAATGAGCCAACTTGATTTTTTGGCATTATCATCACAAACAAAGAAGAGCTAAAGAAGAGCTTCGGGCTTTTTGGTCCTTC